ATAAACTAAATCTATATGTTATCCACACATATAGAAATGATTCTATATTCTATATAATATTTAAGTTAAGTAAAAAGTTACCTGATTCCAGTTTACAAATTGGAAACTATACATTCCAAGGAATTCAATTCTTACAGGTAAATAAATGCTCAATACCCAAGTAGGCTTGGCTTACAAAGTTGATTATGATCAAGTGCTTTCTGGGTTGTCTCACATCTTGCTTGTGATTCGCCCTGATCCCCAAAAAAGATCAAGATTTTTCACATACAAAGGATTTACTTGTTACTAATATAGTCTAGCCTTTGCTCTTCTTTAGATCCCCTGTTTCACTCCAATAGTATAATAAATCAGGTCGATGCATAGGAAATGAATGCATTTCCGTACTATGTAAGAAAAAAAGTAAAAAAAAGCCAAAACATATGAATTTTTATTAGGCCAAATTCCTTATTCTGTTGGATCTTACGGAGCCCGTTCATGCAAGACATCGGTCGGGTCTGATCATAGAAAAGATTCTCTTCAAGCGAACCAGCCTATCCTTTGTATGGTAGGGAGCTTACGCGGTGGTTGGAACAAAGACACATTTGGTTGTGAATTCTAATGTAGCAGAGAAAGAAATATTTCTGCACGGCCCCAATCAATAGTTCAAGTCACACACTCCCATAATCCACTTTCTCTTCGGAGAATTCCCCCCAACCATTCATGTCAAATAAATAATAGAATAGTGGATAGTTGAAAGGAAATATCCAAGTACATGTCTTATTTTTGTTTTAATAATCCATATTTGTAGCAATGAAATACTATATGTTCCTCCTCAAACTAATAAGATAAATAATGAATTCCAAATCTCTATGATCTGATCTATATTCTCTATAAAGGACCAGAAATGCCTTGCTTACGTATCATTAGGAAATGCATTAACATAAATACGGCAGTAAGAAGAGGTAATACAAAAGTGTGTAAACTATAAAAACGGGTCAAAGTGGATTGTCCTACACTAGCACTTCCACGTAATAACTCTACCAAAGGCGATCCTATTACCGGAATAGCTTCCGGTACGCCTGTTACAATTTTAACTGCCCAATAGCCAATTTGGTCCCGAGGTAGAGAATAACCTGTTACACCAAAAGATGCAGTCAATACAGCCAGAACCACGCCTGTAATCCAAGTTAATTCCCGAGGTTTTTTAAAACCACCAGTGAGATAAACACGAAATACGTGCAGGATCATCATTAAGACCATCATACTTGCCGACCATCGATGAACCGATCGGATTAACCAACCAAAGTTAGCTTCAGTCATTATGTATTGAACAGAAGCAAAGGCCTCCGTCACGGTCGGACGATAGTAAAAAGTCATAGCAAACCCTGTAGCTACTTGTACTAAAAAACAAGTAAGCGTAATTCCTCCTAGACAATAAAATATGTTAACATGAGGAGGAACATATTTACTAGTTATATCATCTGCAATCGCCTGAATCTCGAGGCGTTCTTCGAACCAATCATAGACTTTATTGAGATAGGTAAACCAAGAACGAGGACTCCCCCTCTTAGAACCGTATATGAGAATTTCATCTCGTACGGCTCAAACAAAAACACCCCAATACTGGCTGAAAAAAAAAGGGAGAGAGAATAGAAAGTTTGAAACTTTTTAATCCTTTCATTCAATCTTATCTTATCTAAAGAAAAGATACAAACGAGTAAAAAAAAAATAGAAAAGCTCTTCTTTTCTTTGTAATTAGAATGCCAAAAACTCAAGCCGGCACATTCGTCTTTATATTGATCAGTCCAGGCCTCTTGAATCTTCTATTTACCCACCTAATTTCTTTTTCTTTGCTTTGATTTATTATTTGAATATGATTTTTTGCTTGTTTTATTTATTATTGATAGGAATTCTCTCGTTAAGACCCTATGAATCAATTGAAACCCCAGATTCATACTAGAACCACGATAATTCAATAAAACCCTCAAACTAAGCACAAAGATTCCCTGAGTAAGAATCATTGGATCATCAACTTATTCAATGATTAGATAGAACAGATATAACAATAGAAAGAAAGCTTTGTCTTTTGATCAAAATAAATAATATAAGGAAATGAGAATTTGAAAGAAGAAAAAATCTTTCTATTTAGAATAGAATTCATTTTGAAATTTTTTTTGAGTCCGGCCGCGAGATTTGAATATTAAGTATGAATCATAGTTCGAACACTTCGTGATCTATTTCATATATTCCGTGCTCCAGATACTCAAATGAATATTCGACGGGGTAAAACTATCTCTATCAAGACGACAGATCCCTTTTCTGTACTATCAATAGGATCAATTATAACAAGTCGCACACTCATATTCCGGAAATACAGAAAAAAATCAATTTTGCGGTCGAACTGCCAAAGCAAAATCAGCTAAAATACGAGACCTATTCACTTTTTTTTTTGTATTTGTATTGAAAAACTCGGACTTCGCGGTTCTTGTGAATCTAATTCATCGCAATTCCATCCAGTAAAACGGAAGAATTATAAATCTCCAAAATAATAGATAGGAATACTGCAAATAGAGCCATTGCGATACCCATCAAAGGAGTCGTTCCCCACCCAGGGGCTACTTTACCATATTCCGAATTCAATGGTTTCAAAAAATCCCCTATAACAGTTCGCCTTGGACCAGATCTAGAACTACCCTCAACAGTTTGTGTAGCCATAATAAATCTTATTTTGCATTCAGTGGGATCTGTTGACTTTGTATACTATTCCGTTGTAAATAAACGATATTATCATAGATCCATTGTGGTCTTGAAATTATATATATATAATAATGGAACCAGCAACCCTAGTCGCTATTTCTATATCTGGTTTACTTGTAAGTTTTACTGGGTACGCCTTATATACTGCCTTTGGGCAACCCTCTCAACAACTAAGAGATCCATTTGAGGAACACGGGGACTAGTTGAAGTAATGATTGACGTAATGAGCCCCAAAATAGAATATTTTGGGGCTCATTACGTCAACTGAGATAATGAAAAATCATTTCATTTTTTTAGTTGGAACTTTAGGCGGTTCTCGAAAAAAGATAGCGAAAAAAATTATCCCTAGAGTCGATACTAAGAGGAATGTATAAACCAATGCTTCCATAAATTTGATTGTGGTTTACAATTATAGCTTCCATGTCTGTTTATTTTGGATCATCTCCTGGATAAAGAAAGAACAAGGGTAAAAAAAAGACAGTGATTGAAATCAATATTTTTTAGCGTCCTAAGCCTATGTCAAATCACAAACAGAAAATAAAAAATAGAAGCAAAAATAACAAAGCAATCTTGAATCAAACTACTTGTCTTCTTGTAGTTGGATCTCCAAGTTTTTGGAATGCTCCAAATTCTACTTGAGCATCTAAATCCGGATCAATACCAGCAAAAACATCTCTGAACAGGGTTCTAGCACCATGCCAAATGTGCCCGAAGAAGAAGAGCAGAGCAAACGAAGCATGCCCAAAAGTAAACCAACCTCTTGGACTGCTACGAAAAACACCATCAGATTTCAAAGTAGCACGATCTAATTCAAAAATTTCACCCAATTGAGCACGCCTAGCATATTTTTTCACAGTAGCAGGATCACTATAACTTACTCCATTGAGTTCACCACCATAGAACTCAACAGTTACACCTACTTGTTCAACACTATACTTTGATTCTGCCCTTCTAAAAGGGACATCGGCTCTAACAATTCCATCTCCGTCTACCAAAACAACCGGAAATGTTTCAAAAAAAGTAGGCATACGACGTACAAAAAGTTCGCGCCCTTCTTTATCTCTAAAGATAGGGTGTCCTAACCACCCAACGGCTATTCCATCCCCGTTGTCCATTGAACCCGCTCTGAATAATCCCCCTTTTGCCGGATTATTGCCAATGTAATCATAAAAAGCCAATTTTTCGGGAATTTTAGACCAAGCTTCGGATAACGTTTGATTTTCGGCTAGCCCAGCACTAACCCTTCGGTATATTTCTTGCTGGAAGTATCCCTGATCCCATTGATAACGAGTAGGACCAAATAATTCGATGGGAGTAGTTGATGACCCATACCACATAGTTCCAGCAACAACAAAAGCCGCAAAAAAGACAGCAGCGATACTACTAGAAAGGACGGTTTCAATATTTCCCATACGTAATCCTTTGTATAAACGCTGGGGCGGGCGAACACTAAGATGGAATAAGCCCGCTAATATGCCCAATGTCCCCGCTGCAATATGATGAGAGGCTACTCCTCCTGGAACAAAAGGATCAAAACCTTCCACACCCCATGCTGGATTTACAGGTTGTACCTTTCCAGTTAGCCCATAAGGATCGGACACCCATATTCCAGGACCATACAATCCTGTTACATGAAATGCGCCAAAACCAAAGCAAGCCACTCCTGCGAGAAATAAATGAATTCCAAAGATCTTGGGCAAATCCAAAGAAGGTTTTCCTGTGCGCTCATCACAAAAAATTTCCAGATCCCAATACACCCAATGCCAGATAGCTGCCAAGAAGCACAAACCAGAAAACACAATATGCGCTCCGGCTACACCTTCGTAACTCCAAAGACCTGTTTTGCTTATAGTAATCCCTGTAATACTCCAACCGCCCCATGAATTGGTTATTCCTAAACGAGTCATGAAGGGGATAACGAACATACCCTGTCGCCACATTGGATCAAGAACGGGGTCAGAAGGATCAAAAACTGCTAATTCATATAGAGCCATCGAACCGGCCCAACCCGCAACCAGGGCTGTGTGCATTATATGAACAGAAAGCAAACGACCAGGATCATTCAATACGACAGTATGAACACGATACCAAGGCAAACCCATGGAAATACCCCTTTCTCAACGAAAAATAGACACTATGTAACTTTATTGCATTAGAATAGACTACGTACCTCCCCCCTCGGTGGATTATTTCGGAGAAAAGATTACGCTTTGTTCGATTAGTTTACTAATAATACAAGAATCTGGTTCAGAAGAAGAAAAAGA